ATTTTTAGTGTACGGCACATTAAATTTTGAGTTTAAAAGGAATGAATCATTTTCATTAAAATTAATAAAAGTATAAATATACATGAATTATCCTATCAGGATACCCCTTTTTCAGGCATTTTATTTTATCAGTTTGTTAATTTATGTTTTTTAAAATATTATTACATTTATTTCCAATTGGGAGCACGCAGACACAAATCACATTTAATTGTCAAATTGTAGGCCTGTTTTGCGAAGCAAGCTCTTTGCTGAATTTCATTTATGCTCCGCTGTCTAATTGCAGAAGAAACAAAAATAAATCTATCCAAGACAAAAAATAGAAACAAATTTTATGCTTACCCGCGTAAGAATTAAAATTTATCATATGTGTATATATATATATAAAAGTTAGCAACGGGAATGCTTTTTTACAATATATCTCTTCTCTCTTTAGTATAATTTAAAAAAACTAAAGAGAGAAGAGAAAATATTTATATAGTAAATAATATTTGCATTTTAAACTCTTTATGTTAAAATTAGATGATTTTTTAATAGAAGATTCATTTATTAGTTTTGTAATTCAAAAATAGGTTTGGAATTATCTCAGGCAAAGCCTGTGCCAGCCGCCGCGGTTATACAGGCTGGGGAAAAGTATTGCTGTTATAATAATAAAATTTATATGGATATTTTTTTTAATTAGGTGAAATTTTTATATAAATTTATGTTTTTGTTTTAAGGAAATTTTTGGTTTAAATTAGGATTAGATACCCTATTATTCTAAAATTTGAGGTTGGTAGTGTTTTTAGATTTTTAAATCTAAAGATTATGGCGGTATTTTAAGCTATTTAGAGGAATTTATTCTTTGATAGATAAAACTCAAAAATCTTACTTAAATTGGTCAAGCAGCTTGTATATCGCTATCAGGGAATGATGTTGATTGATTAATAATTAAGATTACATTTAGTAAAAATGTTAGGTCAAAATGCAGTAAAAGTTTAAGGTTGAAATAAATTACTTCTATTAATATAAGGAATATTGAAAGGTAAGTTTAGGATTTAAAAGTAAATTGGAATTATAATGTTTAGTTGAATTTAGCTCTAAAATATGCACATATCGCCCGTCACTCTCAGTGATGAGATAAGTCGTAACAAAGTAAAGGTACCGGAAGGTGTTTTTTGGGATGAAATCATTTGATATTTCTTTTACAAAGAAAGTAGGCTTTTAGCCATTCTAAATAAGAAATAAATTGTTTTTGATTTTATTAGGAACTTAAATTTTGTAGTTGGAAAGAAAAGTTTAGTTGGCGATAGAAAATAGTACTGTGAGGGAATTTAAAGAAGTTTTTTAAAGAAGTAAAAGATTTTGTACCTTTTGTATTAGGGTTTAGCTAAAGTTGAAAAGATTTTTATGTCCCGAATAACCTTGAGCTATAAAAAAAGGTTTTAATCGTTTTAGAGATTAAAAGAATTTTTTTATAGAAATGAAATTTTATTCGAAAGGTTGGTTATCTGGTTAAGTTTGAAGATTAGATATTTTTTTATGATTTATGTTATTATTTAAGTTCATAAGTTTTTTCTCTGGGATAAGCTGGGGAATTCTTTTTATATGAATTTGTATGTTGAAGGAGGTTTAAAATTCGCTTTTTTTGTAATAAAAAATTATTTTTTAGATGTTTGTAAAAGTTTTAGATTATTCAATTAATTTTTAATTGTAGGAATTTATGCTAAAATTAGTATAATTATTGAAATTAATCCTAGTTGAGTTTATGAACTATAAGGAGAAAAATAAAAAAGAATTCGGCAAAGATTTTTTTGGAATGTTTATCAAAAACATTGTATCTTGGTATAATAAGATATAAAACCTGCTCAATGATTTTGTTAAATTGCTGTGGTATTATGACTATACGAAGGTATTGAAATAAGACTTTAATTGGGTGCTAAGAGAATGGTTTAACAAAAATAAGCTTTTTTTTTATTTATATTAAAAGTTAATTTAAAAATGAAAAAGTTTTTATATATTTTTAGGACAAGAAGACCCTATGAATTTTTTTAAAGACTTTTCTTTCTTGGTTCTTTAAAAAAATTCAAGAAAAGTTTTTAATTAATTGGGGCGATTTTTAAATTTTAAAAAACTTTAAAAATGTATTATTGGATCCAATATTATTGATATTTTAAAAAAAATACTCTAGGGATAACAGCGTTATTACTTCGGATAGTTCACATAGATGAAGTAGATTGCGACCTCGATGTTGGATTAGGATACCTTTATTAATGAAGAGGTTATGAAAGGAGGTTTGCTCAACCTTTAAATTCCTACATGATCTGAGTTCAGACCGGCGTGAGCCAGGTTGGTTTCTATCTAAATTTTAGGTTGGGTTCTTTTAGTACGAAAGGAATAAGGAACTAAGATTATTTTATTAAGTTTTTTAATTGTGATGCTAACAGTTGTTTTGACAGATTAATTGTATCAAATTTAGAATTTGAAGATGGGATACCAGACAATAATAAATTAAAGTGGCAGAATAATGCGAGGAACTTAAGCTTCCTTTATGAAGGTTCCTTTAATATTGATATTAGTTTGTAATTTTATTTTGTTGTTGATGGTTTTGGTAAGAGTCGCTTTTTTTACGTTGCTTGAGCGTAAAATTTTAGGTTATATTCATTTTCGGAAGGGACCAAATAAAGTTGGCTATATTGGGTTGTTACAGCCATTTGCTGATGCTGTAAGGTTGTTTTGTAGGGAGATGAATTTTATAAAATTCATAAATATTTTTGTGTATTTGTGAGTTTCTGTAATTTCTTTAATTTTAATAATGATGGGGTGGGTTTTATATTATTGAGTTAGAAATCAAGTGGAAATTGAGTATGGATTAATTTATTTTTTGTGTGTTTCAAGTTTTGGAGTTTATGTGATTCTTGGAGGGGGTTGGGCATCAAATTCAAAGTATGGGTTGTTAGGATCATTTCGTGGTTTGGCTCAGGTTATTTCATATGAAGTAGGAATATCTTTTGTTTTGATAAGAATTGTTTATTTTAGAGGAAGATATAATATTATTATTATTAGAAAATTTCAAGAAAAATTTTGGTTAATTTGGGGGATGTTGGGTTTATTTTTTTTATGAATGGTTTCTAGATTGGCTGAGGTTAATCGATCTCCATTTGATTTGTGTGAGGGGGAATCTGAATTGGTATCTGGTTTTAATGTTGAGTATGGTTCATACGGATTTGCTATGTTGTTTATTTCTGAGTATGGTAATATTATTTTTATAAGAATATTGAGTTGTATTTTGTTTTTTGGGAAGATAGGTTACATAAGAGTTTTGTTGTTAATTTTAATATACTTTTTTTTGTTAATTCGAGGTACTTTAGTTCGTTTTCGGTATGATTTTTTGATGATAGTGGCTTGAAGGGTTGTTTTACCTTGTAGAATACTTTTTTTTTATATTTTTTATATAATTAAATTAATGTTTTATTATTTTGTTTGGGTCATTTTTAGAAAGACATTTAGAAAAAAATCTTTTTTATATTTTCAAAATATATACTTATATAGTTAAAATGTCTAAATTAATGCTATTAGGGCGAAAAAGAGAAAGTAATTAATTGTTAAGGTTTGGCCAATTGTAATGAAGGGATTTTCTACTGGGCATGCTCCAATATAAGTAAGAAGAATAAATGTTCTAATAAAAATCCAAAATGTAATTTTTTTTAAAGGATGTATAGATAAAGCTTTAAATTTTGGTTTTGTTGTAAGGGGGAGGGATATTAGGATAGCAATAGATATAAATAAAGCTATTACACCCCCAAGTTTATTGGGAATTGATCGGAGAATAGCATAGGCAAATAAGAAATACCATTCTGGTTGGATGTGAGGAGGTGTAATTAGTGGATTAGCCTCAAGAAAATTTTCAGGGTCTGAAAATATATATGGGTAATTTATAATAATTATTAATAGAATTAGTAGTATTGTAAGAAATCCTAAGATATCTTTTAATGTGAAGTATGGGTGGAATGGGATTTTGTCGATGTTGTTAGAGATTCCTATAGGATTTGATGAGCCAGTTTCATGTAGGAAAAAAATGTGAGCGATAATCAGTGCTGTTAGAATGAATGGAAATATGAAATGAAGTGTAAAGAATCGTGTTAGAGTTGGGTTATCAACTGAGAAGCCACCTCAGATTCATTGAGTAATTGATAATCCGATATAAGGAATGGCTGATAAGAGATTTGTGATTACAGTTGCGCCTCAGAAGGATATTTGTCCTCAGGGTAGGACATACCCTAGGAAGGCAGTAGCTATTAAAATAAAAATAATTATAATTCCTGATATTCAGGGGCTTTTGAGGGAAAAGGAAGAGAAATATAAACCTCGTGCGATGTGAATGTAAAGAAGAATGAAAAAGAAAGAGGCAGTGTTTGCATGGGTTATTCGAATTATTCATCCTATATTAACATCTCGTATAATGTGTGAGATTCTTGAAAAAGCTATCGAGATATCTCTTGAAAAATGTATAGACAAGAAAATTCCGGTAATAATTTGGATTATTAAGCATGAAAATAAAAGGGAACCTATGTTCCATATATATGAAATGTTGGAGGGGGTTGGGAGATCAATTAAAGTATTATTGACAATTTTTAAGATGTTTTTTTTTCGTAGTATCATTAGTTTGAGGATTTTATTGGGGCTATGGCTGCTTTAATTATTATTATAATAGCAATTAATGTAACTAGTAAGTAAATTATTATGATGATAATAAGGGTTGTGGGGGAGTTTGTAAATATGTTAAATACTTGATTTTGTTGAAAATTTATAAAAAGGTTGGTTTTGGTTTTGATTATCAGGACTATGGTTCTTAGCAAAATTGGGATTTTAATTATATGAAATTTTTTGTTGGGAGTTAATCTTGTGATATAGAGAAAAATTGCAAGTATTCCTCCGAGGATTAGAAGTGTGACTATAAGGGGGAATCAGGTGCTTTTTAGTTGAATGTAAATATAAAAGTTTATGAGAAGAGTTGAAAAAATTAGAATTAAGATTATGGAGATTGGGTGGTTAGAGGAGATAAATCAAATTGAAATTATTATTAATAGTTTTATTTCAGAAAATAGTATAAATATTATATAAATTTTGGAGATTTAAGATGAGAAATCTTTTCTGAAACTATAAGAAATTCAATTAAGGTTTACAAAACCTTTGTTTTATTTAAACTATTATAGTAACTGATGTTTTTGGTTAGAATATTTATGTTTTTTTCTGGGGGGTTTAGATTATTGATAAATCGAAAGCATATTTTACTAGTAATGTTAAGCTTGGAATTTATGTATTTGGGGGTAATAATTAATGTTTTTATTTTGTGTGGAATTAGAAAAGTTTTTTTATTATTGATTATTTTTATAATTGTGGTAGTTTGTGAGGCTGGGATAGGTTTGAGAATTTTAGTGTTAAGAGTATATTTTTATGGTAGAGATAGGTTTCGTATAATAAGATTATTAAGATGTTAGAATTAATATTTATTTTGATTGGATTATTGGTCTTTTTTTGATTTTATACTATAGTGGAGATAATTGTGGTGTTAATATTTTTTATTTTGTGTATAATTATGAAAATGGAGTGGACCAGTACAAGTTTGTTATATGTAGGTGGTTTAACGAGAGTTGATTTATTGGGTTTTATGATAATTGAATTGAGAATTTGAGTTGGAATGCTAATGTTTTTAGCTAGTATAAACCTAAATATTTTTTCTGAAAAAATATTTAGGTTTTATATTTTTTTAATAATTGTGTTTTTAGTTTTATGTTTTTCGGTAAATAATTTATTTTTTTTTTATTTATGTTTTGAAAGAGTATTGTTTCCAATTGTAATGATTATTATAGGTTGGGGGATGCAACCGGAGCGGTTGCAAGCAGGACTTTATATATTATTTTATACTTTATTTGGTTCTTTTCCTCTATTAGTTTTTATTTTATTTTTTAAAAATATAAATTTGACATATATTTATTGAATAGAATTTAGAGTGGGTATGGTAATGATGTTTATAGGTATGATGGGATTTTTGGTAAAAATGCCTATGTATATATTACATATTTGGCTTCCAAAGGCTCATGTTGAGGCCCCTGTATCCGGTTCGATGATTTTAGCGGCTGTTTTGTTAAAGTTAGGTGTTTATGGGTTAATTCGGATAATTTTTTTTTTTGTTCAAGAAGTTGTAAAGTTTAGTTATATTTTTATAAGAGTGGCTATTTTAGGAGGTTTGGTAATTAGATTGATTTGTTTATGTCAAATTGATGTAAAATCTTTAATTGCCTATTCATCTGTATGTCATATGGGGATTTCGTTAGGGGGGATTCTGAGAATGACTAATTGGGGTTATTGAGGAAATTTAATAATAATATTAGGACATGGGTTGTGTTCTTCAGGTTTATTTTGTCTTGCAAATTTTTTTTATGAACGTGTTTTCACTCGGAGAATAGTTTTATTGAAGGGAGTTGGGGTTATTTTTCCTTTTTTTTCTCTGTGGTGATTTATGTTTAGAGTTATTAATATGGCGGCTCCTCCTTCAATAAACTTGGGGGGTGAGATTTTTTTAATTGGTAGAATAATTAAGTGAAGTTTTTTGATGATTGTTCCTGTGGGCTTAATTTCTTTTTTAACGGCTGCTTACTCTCTGTATATGTATAGATATATCAATCATGGAAGGGGATGGATTTTGTTTGGGGGACGAATGATGGATTTACGGGAATTATTATTAGCATTTTTCCATATAGTTCCTTTGTTGCTTTGAATTTTAAAGGTGGAATTTTTTTTGGAATGATTTTACTTGGTTAGTTTATTTAAAATATTAAATTGTGGATTTAAAGAAGTAAATACATTAAGTAATTTTTTTTCAGTGGGGTTTACTATTAATTTTATTAAGTTTATGTTTTTTGTTTGAAGGTTTTATTTTTTTGATGCGTTTAAGAGTTGTGATTGTTGAATATTATATATATATATATGGTAATTTTGAGTTAAAATTTTTTTTTCTTTTTGATTGGATAAGAATAATATTTTGTAGAGTAGTTTTATTTATTTCTGGTATGGTAGTTATTTATAGAAATGATTATATAAGGATGGAAAAATTAAAAATTTATTTTTGTTATGGGGTTTTATTATTTATTGGGTCAATATTATTGATAATTATAAGACCAAACTTAATAATGATTTTGTTGGGTTGGGATGGTTTAGGTCTAGTTTCATATGTCCTTGTTATTTTTTACCAAAATTATAATTCTAATAGAGCTGGGATGATGACTGTGATAAGAAATCGAGTTGGTGATGTAATAATTTTGCTTTCTATGGTATATGTATTGAATTTTGGTGTTTTGGATTTTCATAAGCAAACTGAGGTTTTTGTGTTAGTTGGTGTTATGATGATTTTTGTTGGAATAACAAAAAGAGCTCAAATTCCCTTTTCTGCTTGACTTCCTGCAGCAATGGCTGCTCCTACCCCTGTTTCTGCTTTAGTTCATTCTTCTACTTTAGTTACGGCTGGGGTGTATTTATTAATTCGATTAAAGCTAATTTTTCAGATTGAAATGTTTTCTAAATTTTTGCTTTATATTTCTTTAGGTACGGCTTTAATGGCAGGATTGGGAGCGATTTTGGAGACAGATTTAAAAAAAATTATTGCTTTGTCGACGTTAAGCCAACTTGGTTTAATAATGATTATCCTTTCTTTAGGACAAGAAGACCTAGCTTTTTTTCATTTATTGACTCACGCTGTGTTTAAAGCAATACTTTTTTTATGTGCAGGGTTTATAATTCATTCTTCGTTAGGTGTTCAAGATATTCGTTTTTTTGGGGGGTTTATAAATGTAAGACCTATAATTAGAGTTAGTTTTAGAGTTGCTAACATATCTTTGTTTGGTGTGCCTTTTTTGAGAGGTTTTTATTCAAAAGATTTGATTTTAGAAAGAATATATGAAATAAATTGTAATTATTTCGTAATTTTGGTTATGGTTGTTGCAACAGTCTGTACATGTATTTATTCTCTTCGTGTAATGTACTATATTATGTGAAGGGAACCTGGAAAAATAGCTGTTTTTTGTATTGGTTGGTCTAGTTGAATGGAAATTCCGATTTTTTTTATGGGGTTGATAGTTTTGGTATTTGGTGCTATATTTAGATGAATTTTGTTTCCTAACTATGAGATTGGATTAATTTTTTTAAATTTAAAAATAATTAATGTTGTAATTTTGTTAGTTGGTTTATGATTTTTTTTTTTTGTTTATTTTAATGAGGTTGGGAAATTAAACATAAAGGTTAATAACTTTCTAGGGAGAATATGGTTTATGTCGGCTTTTTCTGGGCCTATATTTTTGTATATAATATTGATAGGTGAGAGGTTTTCTAAGATAGATAGAGGTTGAGTGGAGGAGTTTGGACCACAAGGGTTTTTTGATATAAAATCATTTTTTGCAGTTGTATTTCAGTGGTTTCAGATGAGAAGATTAAAAAGTTTATTTGCATTTATGGTTATTTTTTTGTTGTTTAATTTTTAAATCTTATAGTTTAATTAAAATGTAATATTGAAAATATTAAGATATTAGTTTAAGGTTATTTTTAGCATAAGCTTTTTAACACTGAAAATGTTATGTGTTTTATACACTATAAAAATAAAGGTTAAATGAAATATCATTTTTATCAGGTTAGCAGCCTGGTTTTAACCTTAATAGGATAGATCATTTAATTCATTAACAGTGAATAGCCGCTATTTTGGCTTCTATTAATAAGAATGGGTGAACCATTCGTTCAGGTCGAAACTGAGTGCATAATTGCTTCATTCTTAGAATAGGCTATGGCAATTTCTAAATGCAGGTTAGATTTTATGTGTTTTAAATACTATTCTATAATCACTTAATTATACCATTTTTTCATTCATAGATTAATCCTATAAGAATAATAAGGAAAATTAAAATTATTGTTATAATGGTACTAATTTGTAACAGGTTATAGAAGATAGGGAATGGGAGGATAATAATGATTTCAATGTCAAAAATAATAAAAATAATTGAAATTATAAAAAATCGAATGGAGAAGGGATTTCGAGAAATGGAAAAGGGGTCAAATCCACATTCAAAAGGACTGTTTTTTTCTTTTTTTAAAAAATTTTTTTTATTTGTTAAATTTCCTAAAAGGAAGATAATTATGACCAAAAGGAAGGCTGTTCTTAGATAAAGTATTATTTTATTTTTAAAAAACTTTCTAATTGGAAATTAGATGTACTTTTTATACTAATAAAATAAAATGCCCATCAGTAAATAAATGTATATAAAAATAATCAGACTACGTCAACAAAATGTCAGTATCAAGCTGCTGCTTCAAAACCAACGTGATGGTTATTTGTTATATGGCTTATTAGGATTCGAGTTAGTGTAACTATTAGAAATGATGTTCCGATAATTACATGAAGACCATGAAAACCAGTAGATACAAAAAAAGTGGTTCCATAAATTGAATCAGAAATGCTAAATGGAGCTTGGATATACTCTCATCTTTGAAGTATTGTGAAGACTAAACCTAGAACAATAGTTGTTGTTAAAGCTAGGACAGTCTCGTTGTAAATTTTTGTAATTAGGTTATGATGGGCTCATGTGATAGAGATTCCTGAAGACAATAAGATGGTGGTATTAAGAAGCGGAATTCTGAATGGGTTAAATGGAAAGATCTCTTCGGGAGGTCATTGGGCGCCAATTTCAATGTTAGGTGATAGTCTTCTATGAAAAAAGGCCCAGAAAAAGGAAATAAAAAAAAAAATTTCTGAAATAATAAAGAGGATTATACCTCATTTTATGTTTTTAGCTACAATTATAGTGTGATGTCCTTGAAAGGTTGATTCTCGGCAAATATCTCGTCATCATTGAATTATTGTAAGGATTATGATAGAAAAACTTAAGATTAGAATGTTTGTGTTATTGAGGTGTATAAGATTAATTAGCCCAATTATAGTTGAAAATGCAGCAATTGAGCCTGTGATAGGCCATGGGCTGTTATCAACAATGTGAAATGGTTGTATTGTCATTAGTTTAGTTCATTTAAGTATAATGAGATTAAAATAATAAATACATATCTTTGAATAATAGCAACAGCTATTTCTAGGGTTAGAAGAGCTGCTATGATAGGAAAGATAAACATGTTAGTGTCTGGAAAGTTTTGTATAATTTCTCTAAGAAGACATAAAAGAAGATGGCCTGAAATTATGTTTGCTGTTAGTCGGACTGATAGTGTTAAAGGACGAATAAGATTTCTAATAGTTTCAATTAAGACTATAAATACGGATAGAATTATTGGAGTCCCTAAAGGGACTAAATGAGAAAATATGGAATTGGTTTGATTAATTCATCCAAAGATTATAATTGTTAATCATAATGGTAGAGCTAGGATGGTCGTGAGGTTAATATGACTAGTGGCGGTAAAAATATAAGGATAAAGTCCTATAAAGTTGTTTATTAGAATAAATCAAAAAATGGAAATTGTAAGTAAAATATATTTTTTTTTGTTTTTTCTGAAAAGATTATTTATTTCTTTTACTAATAGTGAAGAAATAATAAATCATAGAATTTGGAATCGGGATGGGATTAATCAATATATTGATGGTAGTCATATTACAATTATTATAATACTTAATCAATTTATAGAGAAAGAGGCAGATGAAGAGGGATCAAAAATTGAGAATAAATTTGTTATCATTTTCAATTTTTTTGAAAGCTTTTTTTTAAGAAAAAAGCAGCTTTTATTTTTGAGCTTTTGTTAAAATATACTAGCACAATTGAAAAGATAATAATTATAATAAATAATAAACACAGAAAGTTTCAATTTATAGGATAAAGTTGTGGTATTGAAAAACACCAAAGTGATTTAAGAATGACAATCTTATGTTATAATTTAACTAGTTTTTCATTGAAAGTATTCGTGTACTATGAGGTGGTTTAAGAGACCAATGCTTTCCTTTCAGCCATTCAATGAAAGTTGTTTAACTCATAAAAGAAAGTTTTTTAGCGATGTAATTTCTACAGAAATTGGTATAAAACTATGATTGGCTCCGCAGATTTCCGAACATTGCCCAAAATAAAGTCCAGGGCGATTAGCAATTGATGAAATTTGGTTAAGTCGTCCAGGAACTGCATCTATTTTTAACCCTAATGTTGGTATAGTCCATGAGTGAATTACATCTTCCGATGTAATAAGAAATCGTATATTGGTGTTGAAAGGAAGAATCACACGGTTATCTACATCTAATAATCGAAAAGTTGAAATTTTTGTCTCAGATTGTGGGAGTATAAATGAGTTAAACTCAAGATTAAAATCAGGGTATTCATATGATCAGTATCATTGATGCCCAATAATCTTAGTAGTAATAGATGGAAAGAATGTTTCTTCTATTAAATACAATAGACGTAAGGAAGGGAGAGCAATATAGATAAGAATAATTGCTGGGATAATGGTTCAAAGGATTTCAATTTCTTGTCCTTCTATAAGGTTTTGTCTTCTATAATGGTTATTAATAATATTAAAGATTATGTATATAGTAATAACAGTGATGAGAATAATAACTGTTATTGAGTGATCATGAAAAAAAATTAATTGCTCTATAATGGGAGAATTTCTATTAGGAAATGAAATGGAAGATCAGGTTATCATTAGTTTTTATTTAATTAAAATGTTAATTTGATTAAATGTGTGATCAGCAGGTGGATAATTAAGTTGTCATTCAATTGAAGTTTGAATAAATTGTGTTACTATTATGAATCGTTTTAAGGATATACTTTCTCATAAAATGAAGATGAAAATTATAACTCTAGTGAAAGAAATTAAAGATCCAATAGATGAGAGGATGTTTCATTTAGTAAAAAAATCTGGATAATCAGAATATCGTCGTGGTATACCTGCTAAACCTAAAAAATGTTGAGGGAAAAAGGTTAAATTAACACCCAAAAATATTGAAAAAAAATGAATTTTTAAAAAAATTGAATTGAGAGAAAATCCAAAGAATATTGGAAACCAATGAGTGATTCCACCTAGAATAGCAAATACGGCTCCCATGGACAATACATAATGAAAATGAGCTACTACATAATAAGTATCATGTAAAATAATATCAATTGATGAGTTAGCTAAAATAATTCCGGTTAAACCACCGATGGTAAACAAAAAAACAAAACCTAATGATCATAATAGTGGTGCGTCATATTGTATTCGAACTCCATGAAGTGTTGCCAATCAGCTAAAGATTTTGATGCCTGTAGGTACAGCAATAATTATAGTAGCTGCTGTAAAATAAGCTCGGGTGTCTACATCTATTCCAACAGTGAATATATGATGCGCTCACACGATAAAACCTAAAAGACCGATTGCTAGTATAGCATAAATTATCCCTAAAGTGCCGAATGGTTCTCGTTTTCCTGTTTGGAAGCAAATGATATGGGAGATTATACCAAATCCAGGAAGGATAAGAATATAAACTTCTGGGTGTCCAAAGAATCAAAATAAATGTTGGTATAAAATAGGGTCTCCACCCCCTGCTGGATCAAAAAAAGAGGTATTAAAGTTGCGATCTGTTAGAAGTATAGTAATAGCCCCTGCTAAGACGGGTAACGACAAAAGTAGCAGAATTGTTGTTACTATTGTTGATCATAAAAATAAGGGGATTCGTTCAAGAGTTATTCCTTTAGGCCGTATATTTATGATAGTTGTAATAAAGTTAATAGAACCTAGGATGGATGAAATTCCAGCTAGATGTAAACTAAAAATTGCTAAATCAACGGACATTCCGGAGTGTGATATATTTGAGGCTAAAGGAGGATATACTGTTCATCCAGTTCCTGCTCCGTTTTCTACTAAAGATGAGGATAGTAAAAGGGTTAAAGATGGGGGTAAAAGTCAAAATCTCATGTTGTTTATTCGAGGAAAAGCTATATCAGGTGTTCCTAGCATGATAGGAATAAGTCAGTTTCCAAAACCTCCAATTATGATTGGTATGACTATAAAGAAAATTATAATGAAAGCATGAGCTGTTACAATTACATTATAAATTTGGTCATCACCAATAAATGAGCCTGGTTGACCGAGTTCAATCCGAATTAAGATTCTTAATGATATCCCAATTATTATTGATCAAGATCCAAATAATAAATATATAGTACCAATGTCTTTATGATTTGTGGAATATAGTCATCGCGGTAAAATGGCTGATAAAGGCGATAAATTGTAAATTTATTTATGAATTGAAATCTTTTGCTAATCTTATAGTTTAAAAAACGTTAAATTGCAAGTTTAAAAATGGTTTAGGCCTAAGATTTAATTGAAATTAAATTATGCTTTGAAGGCATACAGTTTTTTTAACTTAAAATCTTAAGTTAATGGAATAATGATAATAATTCCTAAAAAATTTATGAAAATAAAAAATCAAATTTTGTTTAGTTCTTTAAGGGTTCATTTTTTCGATAACTGTATTTTTATGAAATGTGGGTAAAGAAGTCGGGTGTAGAAATATAAGTTAATCAAGGAGGAGGTGATTAAAGGTAAAGTTAAAATGATTATATTGTTAATGGCAATTTTTAATGTGATTCATTTTATAAAGAAACCTAGTATAGGAGGAAGTCCTCCTAAAGTTAAAAGAGAAATAACTATAAATAGAGAATTTTTTTTAGAGAGAAAGTTAATTTGGTTAAAATGATTTAAGTTTAGTTGTTTATTAAATTGAATAATAAAAAATAAAATTATGGAGTAGGCTAGAATGTAAATTAGCCATGTAGTTCTCGAGAATATAATTAGTGTTATTATTCAAGATAAATGAGTAATAGAAGAATATGCTAAGATTTTTCGTATAGAGGATTGATTAAGACCTCCTATAGATCCAATTATTGCTCTAAAAATTATTGGGAATAAAATTATTCAATTTTGGAACAAAGTAAGTATATGAAGAGGAATAATTTTTTGGATTGAAATCAAAAGAAAAAGGCTTGAATAAGTCATTCCTTCGGATGCCTGAGGAAACCAAGAGTGAAAGGGAGCGGCCCCAAGCTTTAGAATTATAGAACTAAGAATAATTAAATAAAAATGTTTTATAAATATTGAATTAAGTATTTGGAGCAAAACAAAAAAGATAAAAATAATTGAAGCAAAAGCTTGGGGGATAAAATATAAAATTGTTCTGTTAATAGAAAGTATGGATTTTTTGGTTGAAATTAAAGGGATAAATGATATTATATTTATTTCTATTCTTAATCAAATTAAGAATATAGAAGATGTTGATACGGCTATGATTATTGTGATGACTAAAAATCAAATTAGGATAAAATAATAAATTTTTATTTATAAAGGAAAGTATCATATTTGGGGTATGAGCCCACTAGCTTATTTAGCTTACTTTATA